TACATATCGTTCATGTAGAAAAATGAATAAGTCCATTCTATACTCACTTAGATATATACTTAGATCTATACTAATTCAAATTCTTAATTCTAATTATTATAAGATAAGATATCTTTCTAAATAAAATAATAATAACAGGTACAAATAGTCAATTGAGGTATCCTTTATATGACAACTTTCGACTTTCCCTCTGTTTTGGTGCCTTTAGTAGGCTTAGTATTTCCGGCAATGGCAATGGCTTCTTTATCTCTTCATGTTCAAAAAAATAAGACTGTTTAGATCTGATGGGCCCAACTCTCATCCATTTTTTTTTTTCAAAACTAAGACTTGTATCATAACGCAGATATCTATTTAGTGGAAGAAGGTATAACATGCGGCGCTTCCGTCGAACATAAAGGAGGGGCTCTTAGGCCTGTAGAAAGATGATATGGGGGTAAAGGAATTATATCTATTTGAAAAAATATCAGGATCATCGGATGGCTGAACTGTAAAGTCGGTGTATATATATGTATATCGATGGGATCATACGAAGGGTATGTTTTTATTTTAGATCTAACCAATTTAATAAATTACTCTTAAAGGTTCACAGCAAACTAGTACTAGTTGATGAGAGTTACTTCGGAAACAAAAAGAGTAAAGTCTAGGGTATTCTCTCAATTCCAATAAAACGAAACCAGATCAAGTATGAGTTGTCGATCAGAACATATATGGATACAACCTATAACGGGGTCGCGAAAAACAAGTAATTTCTGCTGGGCCATTATCCTTTTTTTAGGTTCATTAGGATTCTTATTGGTTGGAACTTCCAGTTATCTTGGAAGAAACTTGATATCTTTATTTCCGTCTCAGCAAATCTTTTTTTTTCCACAAGGGATTGTGATGTCTTTCTATGGGATCGCGGGTCTCTTTATTAGCTCCTATTTGTGGTGCACAATTTCGTGGAATGTAGGGGGTGGCTATGATCGATTCGATAGAAAAGAAGGAATGGTGTGTCTTTTTCGTTGGGGATTCCCTGGAAAAAATCGTCGCATCTTCCTCCGATTCCTTATAAAGGATATTCAGTCCGTCAGAATAGAAGTTAAAGAGGGTATTTATGCTCGCCGTGTCCTTTATATGGATATCAGAGGCCAGGGGGCCATTCCCTTGACTCGTACTGATGAGAATGTTACTCCACGGGAAATCGAACAAAAAGCCGCCGAATTGGCCTATTTCTTGCGTGTACCGATTGAAGTATTTTGAGAAATGAGCTGATAGAATGAATGCTTTCTCAGCAGGAAGGAAAAACTAAAGAATCCCCCTTTTCTATACCACAACTTAACTGAAGTTTCTTCATAACGCTCATTCTAGTCAAATAAAATAAGACGTATACATAACAACCACAAAACAAAACTCTTTTTGTGGTCTTTTATGTGTATGGAAATCTACACAACTTAATTCAATAACAAAAACAAAATAAGTAACAAATCGAAAAAATGGATTCATCTTTTCTATTTTATATCAAAGCATTTCGAAATACATAAATTTTTTTTAATCCCATTTTTGTTGGAATTGACAGTTTAGATTCCGATAGATCCTAAATTACCAAACATCTATTTTATAATGATAACTAGTCAATTTCTGTATTGTTTTGCCACTCCTTTTTGATCATCACAGTCTTTCTTCAGAAATTTCCCTCCATTTTTTTATTCCGGACTATGAGTAGTCAGTGAATATTTTTCAAAATATAGGAAATTTTGATAGAATGATAGAAAAGAATATTCATTACTTAAATAAAGCGGTTCTTTCAGGCAGTCATCGATTCATCGAAAGGGGGATACTTGCTTCGAATTTGACCAATTGCTATATCTGTAAACAATATAATATTTTTTTTGTTGAGTATTGGAATTCGAAGTGGGTTCTTAATCTATTTCTATATTCTTTCTACATTCAAAGACTAACTGCGAAATCACAAATAAAAAAAGTGAATAGATTCATAGGTTCGATACTTTGTAATAGAACTCATGCATGAGAGAAATATTGGATCACGTAGAGTCAACTAATGAGGTCGGTTCATTAAAAATTCATAGACGAAATGAAAAAATGGCAAAAAAGAAAGCATTCACTCCTCTTTTATATCTTGCATCTATAGTATTTTTGCCCTGGTGGATTTCTCTCTCATTTAATAAAAGTCTGGAATCTTGGGTTACTTATTGGTGGAATACTAGGCAATCTGCAATTTTTTTGAATGATATTCAAGAAAAGAATATTCTAGAAAAATTAATAGAATTAGAGGAAATCCTTCTCTTGGAGGAAATGATCAAGGAATACTCGGAGACACATCTACAAAACCTTCGTATAGGAATCCACAAAGAAACGCTCCAATTAATCAAGATACACAACGAGGATCGTATCCATACGATTTTGCACTTCTCGACAAATATAATCTGTTTCGTTATTCTAAGTGGTTATTCTATTTTGGGTAATGAAGAGCTTGTTATTCTTAACTCTTGGGCTCAGGAAT